TCGTTCAAGAAAATCCAAACGTGTAGTGATTTTTACTGATAACCAACAAAATACTGATGCTTATACTAATACCAAAGAAACTAATAATACTGATCAAACAGGCGAAGTTGCTTTGATACGTTATTCCCAACAATCGGATTTTCGTCGAGACATAATCAAAGGCTCCATGCGCGCTCAAAGACGTAAAACAGTTACTTGGAAACTCTTTGAAGCAAATGCGCATTCCCCTCTTTTTTTGGACCGAATAGACAAATCTTTTTTTTTTTTTTTTGATATTTCTGAACGGATGAAAAAAATTTTTAGAAATTGGATGTGGAAAAACACAGAATTCACAATTTCGAATTATACAGAGAAAAAGACAAAAGAAAGCGCGAAAAAAAAAGAGGAGGACAAAAAAGAAGAAGACAAAAGAAAGGAGAAAGTGCGTATACAAATAGCGGAAGCCTGGGATAGTATTTTACTTGCTCAAGTAATGAGAGGTTTTTTATTAGTAACCCAATCAATTCTTAGAAAATATATTATATTACCTTCATTGATAATAGCTAAAAATATCGTCCGTATACTATTATTTCAATTTCCGGAATGGTATGAGGACTTAAAGGATTGGAATAGAGAAATGCATGTTAAATGTACCTATAACGGCGTTCAATTATCAGAAAAAGAATTTCCAAAAAACTGGTTAACAGACGGCATTCAGATCAAGATCCTATTTCCTTTTCGTCTTAAACCTTGGCACAGATCTAAGTTACGAGCCCCTTATAACGATCCAATGAAAAAGCAAGGTCAAAAAAATGATTTTTGTTTTTTAACAATTTTTGGAATGGAAGCTGAACTACCTTTTGGTTCTCCCAGAAAAAAACTTTCATTTTTTGAACCGATTTTAAAAGAACTCAAAAAAAAAATTAAAAAATTGCAAAAGAAATGTTTTATAATTCTAGGAATTTTAAAAGAACAAACAAAATTGTTTCTAAATGTCTCAAAAAAACCAAAAAAATGGATCATTAAAAACATTCTGTTTATAAAAGAAATAATAAAAGAACTCTCAAAAATAAACCCAATTATATTATTTGGATTGAGAGAAATAGAAGTATATGAATTGAGTGAAATTAAAAAAGATTCAATAATCAGTAATCGGATGATTCAGGAATCGTCCATTCAAATTAGATCTCAGGATTGGACAAATTATTCATTAACAGAAAAAAAAATGCAAGATCTGACTGATAGAATAAACACCATCATAAATCAAATAGAAAAAATTACAAAAGACAAGAAAAAGGGATTTATAACTTCAAATAGAAATTTGAGTTCTAACAAAATAAGTTATGATGATAAAAGATTGGAATCACAAAAAAATATTTGGCAGATATTAAAAAGAAGAACTGCTCGATTAATCCGTAAATCCCATTATTTTATAATATTTTTCATTGAAAAGATATACATAGATATCTTTCTATCTATGATTAATATTCCTAGTATCAATACACAACTTTTTCTTGAATCAACAAAAAAAATTATTAATAAAAACATTAACAGTAATGAAGCAAATCAAGAAAGAATTAATAAAACAAATCAAAGTTTAATTAAATTTATTTCGATTATAAAAGAGTCACTTTCTAATACTAATATTAGTCTTAATTCAAAGACTTTTTTTGACTTATCTTACTTTTCACAAGCATATGTATTTTACAAATTATCACAAACCAAACTTATTAAGTTAGAGAAATTGAAATCCGTATTTCAATATAATGGAACCCCCCTTTTTCTTAAGAATGAAATAAAGGATTTTTTTGTTGTAAGACAAGAACTATTTCATTCCGAATTAAGACCTAAGAATCTTCGCAATTCTGGAATGAATCAATGGACAAATTGGTTAAGGAGTCATTATCAATATCAATGTGATGTATCTCAAATTAAATGGTCTAGAGTAGTACCACAAAAATGGCGAAATATATTGAACTGTATAGCTCAAAATAAAGATTTATATAAAGATTTGTGTGATTTATATGAAAAAGATGAATTAATTCACTACGAAAAAAAAACAAAAATGGAAACGGATTTATTATTGAATCAAAAGGATAATTTTAAAAAACAATATAGATATGATCTTTTAGCATATAAATCTATAAATTCTGAAACTAAGAAGTACTCTTCAATTTATGGATCACCATTACAAGTAAAAACGAACCAAGATATTTTTTATAATTACAACACACATAAACAAAAATCATTTAATATGGTAGAAATGGTAGAAGATGATATTCGAGATATGGATAAAAATACGGATAGAAAATTTTTTGATTGGAGAATTCTCGATTTTTGTCTTAAAACGAAGGTCGATATTGAGGCCTGGATCAATATTGATACTGACACTAACAGTAATAAATATACTAAGACTAGGGTTAATAAGTATCAAATAATTGATAAAATCAATAATAAGAGTCTTTTTTATCTCACACTTCAGCAAGATCAAAAAATCAACCTATCCAAACAAAAACCCCTTTTGGATTGGATGGGAATGAATGAAGAAATACTAAGTCGTCCCATATCAAATCTGGAACTTTGGTTCTTGCCAGAATTTGTGAGACTTTATAATACGTATAAAATGAAACCGTGGGTTATACCAATTAAATTACTACTTTTTAATTCTAATATAAAAAAAAATGCTAGTGAAAACAAAAGCATCACTGGAAATAAAAAAAGAGATCCTTTTATATCAATATCGTCGAATGAAAAAAAATCTCTTGAATTAGAAAACCGAAATCAAGGAGAAAAAGAATCCACGGGCCAAGCAGATCTTAAATCAGCTCTTTCAAACCAAGAAAAAGATGTTGAAGAAGATTATACGGGATCGGACATGAAAAAACATAGAAATAAAAAGCAATACAAGATCAATACAAAAGCGGAGTTTGATTTCTTCCTAAAAAGGTATTTTTATTTTCAATTGAGATGGGATGATTCTTTAAATAAAAAAATAATCAATAACATCAACGTATATTGTCTCTTGCTTAGACTGATAAATCCAAGAGAAATTACTATATCCTCTATTCAAAGGGGCGAAATGAGTCTGGATATTTTGACGATTCAGAAAGATGTAACTCTTACAGAATTTATTAAAAGGGGATTTTTGATTATTGAACCAATTCGTCTAGCTATAAAAAATGATGGAAAATTTATTATGTATCAAACCCTCGGTATTTCATTAGTTCATAAAAGTAAACATCAAATAAATCAAAGATACCGAGAAAAAAAACATGTTGATAAGAATTCTGATGAAGTCATTACAAAACATCAAAAGATGACGGGAAATAGATATAAAAAAAATTATGATTTGTTTGTTCCTGAAAATATTTTATCGCCTAGACGTCGTAGAGAATTGCGAATTCTAATTTGTTTAAATTCTAAGAATAGACATAGAAAGGCATCTTTTTGTAATGGGAATGAGGTAAACAGTCAAGTTGTGGATAAAAGCAAAAAATATAAAAAAAAACTTATAAAATTAAAGCTATTTCTTTGGCCCAATTATCGATTAGAAGATTTAGCTTGTATGAATCGTTATTGGTTTAATACGAATAATGGCAGTTGTTTCAGTATGGTAAGGATACATATGTATCCGCGATTGAAAATTCATTAATAGTACATTTTTCCTATATTTCCCATACCATATCTGGTCTATGACGACAAAGAGATGCACGCATACATTGTCTTACATTCCATTCTGATACATGATACTAATTCAATGACATATCAATTAGATCTAGAATGAACAAAATTTTCTTATTTTAGGTCGAAACTTTTATCTTTTGTGAGTGAAGAAACCAACCATACTTTTGTATCCCCTTTCAAATCCAATTTTAAAATGAAAATAGGATTGAGTAAGTTTTATTAAATTAAAAAAATTAGAAATTAATAACGAAATACAAATTTTTGTATATACCAAATAGAAATTAGGGGCATTATTATTACTGATCAATAAAGATATCTATCAATAAAAAATATCTTAAAATAAAAAGAGGGGGGGGGAGAGAAGATTTCAGTTTATGGTAAAAAATTCATTCATCTCAGTTATTTCACAAGAAGAAAAAGACGAAAACAGAGGATCTGTTGAATTTCAAATAGTTAGTTTCACCAATAGGATACGAAGACTTACTTCACATTTACAATTACACAAAAAAGACTATTTATCTCAGAGAGGTTTACGTAAAATTCTGGGAAAACGCCAACGATTACTGTCTTATTTGTCAAAGAAAAATAGAATATGTTATAAAGAATTAATTAATCGGTTGGATATTCGGGAGTCAAAAACTCGTTAATTTTATTTTTATAAAGGCATTTTGAATTATTTGATTTATTAGATCTTGAATTTTAATGAACTTTTTTTCGTTTTCAGCAATTCATGAAAGAATGAATCGAGGAAAAACCTATGAATATACCGGCTACAAGAAAAGACCTCATGATAGTCAATATGGGCCCCCACCACCCATCAATGCATGGTGTTCTTCGACTCATCATTACTCTAGATGGTGAAGATGTTATTGACTGTGAACCAATATTGGGTTATTTACACCGAGGAATGGAAAAAATTGCGGAAAATCGAACAATTATACAATATTTGCCTTATGTAACACGGTGGGATTATTTAGCTACTATGTTCACAGAAGCAATAACTGTAAACGGACCGGAACAGTTGGGAAATATTCAAGTACCTAAAAGAGCCAGCTATATCAGAATAATTATGTTGGAGTTGAGTCGTATAGCTTCTCATCTGTTATGGCTCGGTCCTTTTATGGCGGATATTGGTGCACAAACTCCCTTTTTCTATATTTTCAGAGAAAGAGAATTAGTATATGATCTATTCGAAGCTGCCACCGGTATGAGAATGATGCATAATTATTTTCGTATCGGAGGAGTAGCGGCCGATCTACCTCATGGCTGGATAGATAAATGTTTGGATTTCTGCGATTATTTTTTAACAAGAGTTGCTGAATATCAAAAACTTATTACACGAAATCCTATTTTTTTAGAACGAGTCGAGGGAGTAGGCATTATTGGTAGAGAGGAAGTAATAAATTGGGGTTTATCGGGACCAATGCTGCGAGCTTCCGGAATACAATGGGATCTTCGTAAAGTTGATCATTATGAATGTTACGACGAATTTGATTGGGAAGTACAGTGGCAAAAAGAAGGAGATTCATTGGCTCGTTATCTAGTCCGAATTGGTGAAATGATAGAATCCGTAAAAATTATTCAACAGGCCCTGGAAGGAATTCCAGGGGGACCCTATGAGAATTTAGAAATACGATACTTTGATAGAGAAAGGAATCCGGAATGGAATGATTTTGAATATCGATTTATTAGTAAAAAGCCGTCTCCTACATTTGAATTGCCGAAACAAGAACTTTATGTGAGAGTAGAAGCCCCAAAGGGAGAATTGGGAATTTTTCTCATAGGGGATCAGGGTGGTTTTCCTTGGAGATGGAAAATCCGCCCGCCGGGTTTTATCAATTTGCAAATTCTTCCGCGGTTAGTTAAAAGAATGAAATTGGCTGATATTATGACGATACTAGGTAGTATAGATATCATTATGGGAGAAGTTGATCGTTGAAATGATAATTGATACACCGGAAGTACAAGATATCGATTCTTTTTCTAGATTAGAATTTTTTAAAGAGGTTTATGGAATTCTATGGGTTCTTGTTCCTATTTTGACTCTTGTAGTGGGAATCACAATAGGCGTACTGGTAATTGTATGGTTAGAAAGAGAAATATCGGCAGGGATACAACAACGTATTGGACCTGAATACGCCGGCCCTTTGGGAGTTCTTCAAGCTCTAGCAGATGGGACAAAACTACTTTTCAAAGAAAATCTTTTTCCATCTAGGGGGGATACTCGTTTATTCAGTATCGGGCCATCCATAGCAGTCATATCAATTTTAGTAAGCTATTCAGTAGTTCCTTTTGGATATCACCTTGTTTTAGCGGATCTCAATATCGGTGTTTTTTTATGGATTGCCATTTCCAGTATTGCTCCAATTGGACTTCTTATGTCGGGATACGGGTCAAATAATAAATATTCCTTTTTAGGCGGTCTACGAGCTGCTGCTCAATCGATTAGTTATGAAATACCATTAACTTTATGTGTGTTATCAATATCTCTACGTGCGATTCGTTGATACATAGACATAAACTTTTCTCTATTCCTTCCTTTCAAGGAAAGGGTTGGAATGGATTGAGTAGATATCTTAATTTTTTTTATTCATTATTCGGGTTGATGAACTAAATCAAATAGTTATATGAGTGAAAGAAAACAGCTTATATATAAATTCGCAGTAAAAAGATTGATTCTCATTTTCTATGTATAAGAGTTAGAGAGTTAAGCGGAAATAAACAGAAGAGACCGTTTCCCCCAAGATTGGTTGATTAGTCATCCTGACTTGAAGCGGGTTCAAAAGATCAACCGTATTGAGCTTTCACTATCATTTTTATGTATTAGCATAACGGGGGATTGAGCAAAAACGAGTGGATGGTTAGAAACACGAACATATGGAAAGGATTAGTAATGGAGATTATGTAAATTCTCCAAAAGGACATTTTTACATAATATACAAACAAAGAATACTAATTGGGGCTTGAAGTTGGTAGAAATGATCAGGCAGTACTCCCCATGACACGATTCCAATCCAGAGTATACTCCTATCCACCGATTTAATAAATAACTATTCGAAACGAAATAATCCTTTACTTTATTTTGAAAGCCCTCTTTTTCTCAGAAATAGAAAGAAGAATAGGAACGAAAAAAAAAAAAAAGATATACTTTATTTATTCTTTGTTACTTTTATTCTTTCCCATATACATATTAATAGATATATAATTTGTGTCATAATTCATTAATTAATATAGAATTTTTTTTTTTTCGTACGTGAAACCAACGGGTTATTGATATTTTTACAAGAAGTATTTTATTGAACAGTTAAGTTATTACTGAACAAAGAAGAATTGAAATTATTATTGAAATTATTAAATTAAAGAAAGGATGAGATCAATTCAGAAGTACTTTTTTTATTTAATTTTGAATTAAAATAATTATAACAGACAGAATTCAATTGGTCTAATTTGGGACCGGCCGATAGTTATCCATCCTACAAACATATCAAGATTCAAAAAAGAATACTGACGCGGTCCCTATATTTATTTCTGGCCTTCAAGGAGCCGTATGAGGTGAAAATCTCATGTACGGTTCTGTAATAGCGATGGTAACAGTGATGGTATCACCGACTATAATTATCTAACAGTTCAAGTACAATTGATATTGTTGAGGCGCAATCAAAATATGGTTTTTGGGGATGGAATTTGTGGCGTCAGCCTATAGGGTTTATCATTTTTATTATTTCTTCCCTAGCAGAATGTGAGAGATTACCTTTTGATTTACCAGAAGCAGAAGAAGAGTTAGTAGCAGGTTATCAAACCGAATACTCGGGTATAAAATTTGGGTTATTTTATGTTGCTTCCTATCTCAACCTATTGGTTTCTTCATTATTTGTAACAGTTCTTTACTTGGGAGGTTGGAATATATCTATTCCGGACATATATGTTTCTGAGCTTTTTGAAATAAATAAAACATGTGGAGTTTTTGGAGCGATAATTGATATCTTTATTACATTAGCTAAAACTTATTTGTTCTTGTTCATTCCTATCACAACAAGATGGACTTTACCGAGGCTAAGAATGGACCAACTATTGAATCTTGGATGGAAATTTCTTTTACCTATTTCTCTCGGTAATCTATTATTAACAACTTCTTTCCAACTCTTTTCACTGTAAAGTAACATTCTATATTCACAACGTGTCTCAAACAAGAGAAATAAACAAACATAAAACTATTCATATATATATTAACGATATGTTCTCTATGGTAACTGGGTTCATGAATTATGGTCAACAAACAGTACGAGCTGCAAGGTACATTGGTCAAAGTTTCATGATTACTTTATCCCACGCAAATCGTTTACCCGTAACTATTCAATATCCTTATGAAAAATCAATCACCGCGGAGCGTTTCCGCGGTCGAATCCATTTTGAATTTGATAAATGTATTGCTTGTGAAGTATGCGTTCGTGTATGTCCTATAGATCTACCCGTTGTTGATTGGAAATTGGAAACCGATATTCGCAAGAAACGGCTGCTTAATTACAGTATTGATTTCGGAGTCTGTATATTTTGTGGTAATTGCGTTGAGTATTGTCCAACGAATTGTTTATCAATGACTGAAGAATATGAACTTTCTACTTATGATCGTCACGAATTGAATTATAATCAAATTGCTTTGGGTCGTTTACCAATGTCAGTAATTGACGATTATACAATTCGAACAATTTTGAATTCGCCTCAAATAAATAAGTAAATCTCTTATTAACGAATAATTTAGAATTACTTTACTAATAACTAATATAGAAGGAATTTAGGTTTCTTTCGTGTTGTTTGGTCAATAACTACAAATACCAACTATTGATTGGTTGGTAAGAAACGCGTCTTAATTTGGATTGAAAATCCATTAATTAATATATCCATAATTGTTTTAAAATATATCGTTTAGAATTAGAACGACTCTTTCAGATAAAGAATGAAATTAGTCCAATAATAGTACTCAGATTTATTCATATCCCTTAGTATTTATTTACTTAGGATTAAATTAGGAATTGCTCAAAAATCATAAAAAAAAAATTTCTGGTCGGGTCTCAATAAGGTCATGAAAAACATTTCTATTTATTTATCTCTTATTTTACATATAATGGATTTGCCCGGACCAATACATGATTTTCTTTTAGTCTTTCTGGGATCGGTTCTTATACTAGGAGGTATGGGGGTGGTATTATTTACCAACCCCATTTATTCTGCCTTTTCATTGGGACTGGTTCTTGTTTGTATATCCTTATTCTATATTCTATTAAACTCTTATTTTGTAGCTGCTGCACAACTCCTTATTTACGTGGGAGCTATAAATGTTTTAATCGTATTTGCTGTGATGTTCATGAATGGTTCAGAATATTACAAAGATTTGAATCTTTGGACCATTGGGGATGTGGTTACTTTGCCAGTTTGTACAAGTATTTTTGTTTTACTCATGATTATTATTACGGATACGTCATGGTACGGAATTATTTGGACTACAAGATCAAACCAGATTATAGAGCAAGATTTGATAAGTAATAGTCAACAAATTGGAATTCATTTATCAACAGATTTCTTTCTTCCATTTGAATTCGTTTCGATAATTCTTTTAGCCGCTTTGATAGGTGCAATTGCCGTGGCGCGACAGTAAAAAATTTATAGAATTAGCAATGCACATTAAACTCTGTTCGGTTTTATTACATTACATTTATTTCCCTTTAATTAAAGATTGTTTATGTCTAAAATAGAAATTATTCAATCTATTCTATTAACACTAGAAAATCTGCCTTTGTTCCGTACTTTTTTTTATTCTAGTCAATTGAATCTGTTGAATTGTTGTTCAGTTCATATTGAAATGAATCGAAATTGATAAGGAGTTGGTCAATGATGCTCGAACATGTACTTGTTTTGAGTGCCTACTTATTTTCTATCGGTATCTATGGATTGATCACGAGCCGGAATATGGTTAGAGCCCTTATGTGTCTTGAACTTATACTGAATGCGGTTAATATGAATTTCGTAACATTTTCTGATTTTTTTGATAGTCGCCAATTAAAAGGAAATATTTTCTCAATTTTTGTTATAGCTATTGCAGCCGCTGAAGCAGCTATTGGCCCGGCTATTGTTTCATCAATTTATCGTAACAGAAAATCAACTCGTATCAATCAATCGAATTTGTTGAATAAGTAGTATTAATCATATAAATTCTAATATTCATAAATTAGAATTACCATGACCATACATTACGTAATAATACATGTTTTCAAAAATGTAAGAAATTAAAGTATCTTGGCTCTATCGCATGAGTCAATCCAGAAGTAGATTGATTAGAAAAATTATGATAAATTATTGATTCATCTGGTGTCTAAATATATGATTCATTTACAAGTTTACTAGATCGAAACTTTCTGACATTCAAAAATTTATAGATCCAAATGTCACATTCAGTAAAGATTTATGATACGTGTATAGGGTGTACTCAATGCGTGCGCGCCTGCCCAACGGATGTATTAGAAATGATACCTTGGGACGGGTGTAAAGCTAAGCAAATTGCTTCTGCTCCAAGAACAGAGGACTGTGTCGGTTGTAAGAGATGTGAATCCGCCTGTCCGACAGATTTCTTGAGTGTTCGAGTTTATTTATGGCATGAAACAACTCGAAGTATGGGTCTGGCTTATTAATACGTTCCAGAAAACCCTACTTGAATACATTTGATTTTTTTACCTTTACCGACAAAAACCCGCGCTCAAAAACTATTTATTTTGAGCACGGGTTTTTCTGGTCCAAGTTTATCTTGTTTTTACCATGAATAATTTTCCTTGGTTAACGCTAGTTGTAGTTTTGCCAATATTCGCGGGTTCCTTAATTTTCTTTCTCCCTCATAGAGGAAATAAGATAATGCGTTGGTATACTATAGGTATATGCATAATAGAACTCCTTCTAACAACCTATGCATTCGGTTATCGTTTCCAATTGGATGATCCATTAATGCAACTGACAGAGGATTATAAATGGATCGATTTTTTTGATTTTTACTGGAGATTGGGAATAGATGGAATTTCTATAGGACCCATTTTACTGACAGGATTTATCACAACTTTAGCTACTTTAGCGGCTCGGCCGATTACTCGAGATTCCCGACTATTCCATTTTCTGATGTTAGCAATGTATAGCGGTCAAATAGGACCATTTTCTTCTCGAGACCTTTTACTTTTTTTCATCATGTGGGAGTTAGAATTAATTCCAGTTTATCTACTTCTATCCATGTGGGGGGGAAAGAAACGTTTGTATTCAGCTACAAAATTTATTTTGTACACTGCAGGAAGTTCCGTTTTTTTATTAATGGGAGTTTTGGGTATTGGTTTATATGGTTCCAATGAACCAACATTAAATTTTGAAACATCAGCTAATCAATCGTATCCTGTAGCACTGGAAATAATATTCTATATTGGATTTCTTATTGCTTTTGCTGTCAAATCACCGATCATACCCTTACATACATGGTTACCAGACACCCATGGAGAGGCACATTACAGTACTTGTATGCTTTTAGCCGGAATCTTATTAAAAATGGGAGCGTATGGATTGGTTCGGATCAATATGGAATTATTACCCCACGCCCATTCTATATTCTCTCCCTGGTTGATTATAGTAGGCACAATTCAAATAATCTATGCAGCTTCAACATCTCCCGGTCAGCGTAATTTAAAAAAAAGAATAGCCTACTCTTCTGTATCTCATATGGGTTTCATAATTATAGGAATTGGTTCTATAAGCGATACAGGACTCAACGGAGCCATTTTACAAATAATCTCTCACGGATTTATTGGCGCTGCGCTTTTTTTCTTGGCCGGAACGAGTTATGATAGAATACGTCTTGTTTATCTCGACGAAATGGGCGGAATGGCTATCGCAATTCCAAAAATATTCACGACTTTCAGTATCTTATCACTGGCTTCTCTTGCATTACCGGGCATGAGCGGTTTTGTTGCCGAATTGTTAGTTTTTTTTGGAATACTTACTAGTCAAAAATATCTTTTAATGACAAAAATATTAATTACTTTTGTAATGGCAATTGGAATGATATTAACTCCTATTTATTCATTATCTATGTTACGCCAGATGTTCTATGGATACAAGCTTTTTAATGCCCCAAACTCTTATTTTTTTGATTCGGGACCGCGAGAATTATTTGTTTCGATCTCTATCCTTTTACCTGTAATAGGTATTGGTGTTTATCCCGATTTCGTTTTATCATTATCAGTTGACAAGGTCGAAGCTATTCTATCCAATTATTTTTTTCGATAGTTTTTGTGAGTAAACCAAAAAATGAAACAGAAATCCCATGATTTTAAAAATGGTTGATTGTACAATAAAAAAATGAGTCTTTTATATTCTTTTAAGTAAAATAAATAAATTGGAATTCTATTATAACTAGATATCTTTTGAATTTGTGCGAACCATTTGAATCAAGTAATGGAAAGGATTCAAATGGTTCTTGATTGTTTACATGAAGTTTTCGTATATATACCTGTATGCCGTCCTATGTTTATATTCGTCAAGTCTTTTATTCAATTAGATGTTAATGTAAATGAACCATAACTATGCAACCCTATTCCTAATAGATTAACCCCAAAATAGCATATCCAAATTATAAGAAAGCCCATTGAGGCCACAATTGCAGAATTTACACTTTCAAAATTTTTATTTGTTCTAATATGTAAATAAATAGCGAATATGGTCCAAGTAATAAATGCCCAAGTCTCCTTTGGATCCCAATTCCAATATGATCCCCATGCTTCATTAGCCCATACTGCTCCCGAAAGAATACCTACGGTTAAAAGGATAAACCCTAGACTAATAATACGATAACTCCAACGATCCAATTGTTGAATCAATTGATACCTGTAATAATTTTGAGACGAAATAAAAGAAGTGTTTCGTAAGACATTGTTTCTTTCGTTCACATATTGAATCTCACTAAAGTAAACTGACTCATTTTCTAAATTATTGCTTTTACTAAAAATCCTTATGAATTTTCGAAATGTAATGACTAGAAGAGCTAGTGATAATAATGATCCACACAAAAGAGCTGCATAGCTCAATACCATCATACTTACGTGCATCATTAACCAATGGGATTGGAGAGCGGGTACTAATATCGCGGATTGATGCATTTCAGTTAAAAGACCCGAAGTTGCAAAACCTTGAGTAAAAATAGCACTTGGCGCGGTTATTGCGCTAAAATGGTTTTTCTGTTTTTTAAAATACGGAATAATATGAATAAAGGAAAAACTCCACGAAAGAAAAATTAATGATTCATATAAATCACTTAATGGTAAATGCCTCAAATACATCCAACGAGTAACTAATAATCCTGTTATGCAGAAAAAAGTAGCTATCATCCCCTTTTCTGACGAATCATCTAGTCCTACGATTTCATCGACTAATAAAATTATCAAATGAATTGTAATTACAATTGAAACGATCGAAAAGGATATATGAGTTAATATATGCTCTAAAGTTGAAAATATCATAAAAATTTTTAAATTAATAAGGGCGTCCCTCAATTATAGGAATTGAAATCGGGAATTGAATTCATTATAGGACTTACTCTTTTAGAAGATGCCATGCCGCCACTCGGACTCGAACCGAGATGCTCTAGCACTGCTTCCTAAGAGCAGCGTGTCTACCGATTTCACCATAGCGGCTTATTCGAAATCATAATAACCTATTTTTATTCAATCGTCGAGCTTGAAGGAGTTAATTCAATCCAATATTTTTTTTTAGGAAACCATTCAAATTGATGAATAAAAACTTGTTTAAAAATTAGGGATTAAAACGTTTTCGTTAACGTTAATAATATTGATTTTTCTTATTATTATCTTTTTATTTAGTTATTTAGTATTTTAGGATGTCAATTTTATTTAACTGAACTAACAATGTATTTTTTCGTCGGCTATTACTTTATGCTCTCCTAAAACTAAAATGTAACAGTTGTAACTAGATAATTTTTACTTCAATCCCTGGATATAAGTAAAAAAAATGTTCTGCCTCGTTTGCATTTTTTAATGATTAATTTCTTTTATCATTTATTTTATTAATCTAAAATAAAAAATGCATTTTATCGATTAATAAAAAAATAGAATTTTTATATAACACAATTTCAGCGATACACTCAAAAGATTTATGTAAATATTTGCATAGTTAGGTTGCGTTAGGATTTTTTGTTGTGTAGAGAGTTTGCGTTAAGATTTAGCAAACCCATTAAGTTAGGTATTTGGGATGGTCGTATCAATCATATAAAAAAATTTCGTATAGAAATTGTACCGTACTTCAAAATATTTTCTAAATTTTTTAATAATTTTTTAATTAATATATATATATTATATCTTGATCGATCTTCCAATCGAAACATAGGATCTAAAATAGATCACTCAAAATTGGCGCATTCGTCATATAACTACCTAAAAATGTAAAATAGAACTACCTAAAAATGTAAACGGGACTTTTATTAATTTAATTGGGTTTAAGGAATTTATATAGTGATAATAATTTCTAAAACCCAAAATAATGGTTTAAAAGATTATAAAAAACATTTTAAACTTAATCAATTAGTTTCAACGACCTCTTCTTTATAATATAAAATCACAAAAAAAAATATAACTAAAAAAAAATTCTTTTTATTATTGAGTAAGGACGATGGGGAAAGTGATAATCCCCATCCGGAAAATGATAAAACATACTAAAATGAAAGGCGAAACCTTGCGCTTGCGTTTACCCTTTTTTCAAACAAAAAAGTACCATTAGAATTCAGTAGACAACAGAATTCTTATCTATATCAGAAACGAAAGAAAAATTTGGCTTCAAATTAAAGTAAAACAAATTCAATTTTATATTCGTTTAAATTAAAACATTATGAGACTAATTCTTTTTTATTTATTTTATTTTTAATGTATATTGTTTATATTGTAATTTATCTTATATATTCATATTTATTCTTTTACTATACTATTATGATGTTAATATTAATTCTAATTGATAAATATTATTTATCATTTTTATAACTTATAAATCTTATAAATAAACTATAAACAAAATTATATCATAAACTATAAACAAAATTATATCACTTTATTAGTTATTAGAACGATTCAGATTATTTATTTGTTACACAAAAAAAACTTTTAGAACTCCCGGTAGAAAGAGATTTCGCTAACGAAAAAGCTTTCAATGCTGCCCTATACCCCTTCCTTTTCCAAATATTTTTACGAATACGTTTTTTTGAAATAGAGGTGCGCTTTTTTGGAACTGCCATTAAAAAGTTATAATAGGTTTTTCGGTTGGATGTGAAAGACATCTATTGTTCAAAATCAATTGTTCTTTACTATTCTCTATCTATTTTTTCTCGAAATTAGACTCCAAAAAAAAAGGGGGGTAAAAATCCCATAAAATATTAATAGATAAGGTACACTATGCCAAATAGATTGAAGTTGATAAAAAAAAAAAAAAAAAAGAAAGATTGTCCGTTTCGTTTTCTTTCTATTTTCGTCGTGTTACATTTATACATGTAATAAAAAAATCTAAAAGTTTAATAACCCAACCCTTTTCCCGCTTAATTAAAAAATAAAAAACTTTATTAAAAAATAAAAAACTTTAATAATTTTTTCTATTATATTAATTAATTTAATATTAATTTAATTGTTCAAGCTCGAAGAAAGAGTCCACAAAATTTTAATTATCAAATGAGACTAGTAGTTAATCTGTTAAAGGATACAAAATACATAATTTAAAGGCATTTTATTTGCCCCCTTTTTTTTCCGTAAAATTAAAGTGTTGGATATCATAGCATTTCCTACAAATAGCTTTTATTGTAATGGAAGACAAACAATTAGTTACAAAACAAATTGGTTAATGATTCTAAATAACCGAATTACAATAACAATAAATAGTTTTAGTTATGGGCTTTATGATTCATATCAAATACTGTTTTTGGTATAATTATTTATCCTTGTTTTATAGATATAAAAAAATTATTGTAATACGTAATAATTAAAATGAAAATTCGAATTTTCATTTTTTATCTTCATAAAATTTTATTTAAAAATTTTAATTTAATATTCAAAATTCAGTATTAATAAAATTAGTATTTATTTTTCACTAGTGACTTATTTATATCATTTGAATTTATATCATTTGACCAATTATAACCTCTTGATTTTAAATATTTGAAGTAGTTTGGAAAGATTCAGAATAATTAAGGCTAGAAAATTCTATTTAAGTTTTATTTTATATATCTTAATTTTTTTTTATTAACCGACCCCAAACGAAATAAGAACCGGTGACTCAGAAACAATTAATTAAGATAATTTTTTTTTTTTTTTTTTTTATGGAATATACATATCAATATTCATGGATTATACCTTTCATTCCACTTCCAGTTCCTATCTTAATTGGAACAGGACTTCTACTTTTTCCAACGGCAACAAAAAATCTTCGCCGTATGTGGGCTTTTCCTAGTGTTTTATTATTAAGTATAGTTATGGTTTTTTCAGCCCTTTTTTCTATTCAGCAAATAAATAATAATTCTGTCTATCAATATGTATGGTCTTGGACCATCAATAATGATTTTTCTTTAGAATTTGGCTGCTTGGTTGATCCACTTACTTCTATTATGTCGATATTAATCACTACTGTTGGAATTATGGTTCTTATTTATAGTGACAATTATATGTCTCATGATCAGGGATATTTGAGATTTTTTGCTTATATGAGTTTTTCCAATACTTCAATGTTGGGATTAGTTACTAGTTCTAATTTGATACAAATTTATATTTTTTGGGAATTAGTTGGAGTGTGTTCTTATCTATTAATAGGTTTTTGGTTCACACGACCCAGTGCCGCGAATGCTTGTCAAAAAGCGTTTGTAACTAATCGTGTCGGGGATTTTGGTTTATTATTAGGAATTTTGGGTTTTTATTGGATAACAGGTAGTTTCGAATTTCGGGATTTGTTTGAAATATTCAATAACTTGGTTTATAATAATGAAGTTAATTTTTTATTTGTTACTTTATGCGCCTCCCTATTATTTGCCGGCGCTGTTGCTAAATCCGCCCAATTTCCCCTTCATGTATGGTTACCTGATGCCATGGAAGGGCCTACCCCCATTTCGGCTCTTATACATGCCGCTACTATGGTAGCAGCAGGAATTTTTCTTGTAGCTCGGCTTCTTCCTCTTTTCATAGTTATACCTTACATTCTAAATCTAATAGCTTTGATAGGTATAATAACATTATTTTTAGGAGCCACTTTAGCTCTTGCTCAAAAAGATATTAAGAAAAGCTTAGCTTATTCTACAATGTCTCAATTGGGTTATATGATGTTAGCTCTAGGTATGGGGTCTTATCGAGCTGCTTTATTTCATTTGATTACTCATGCTTATTCGAAGGCATTGTTGTTCTTAGGATCTGGATCAATTATTCATGCGATGGAAGCTATTGTTGGATATTCTCCAGATAAAAGTCAGAATATGGTTCTTATGGGCGGTTTAAGAAAACATGTACCAATTACAAAAACTGCTTTTTTATTGGGTACACTTTCTCTTTCTGGTATTCCACCCCTTGCTTGTTTTTGGTCCAAAGATGAAATTCTTAATGATAGTTGGTTGTATTCACCTATTTTTGCAATAATAGCTTGGTCCACAGCAGGATTAACTGCATTTTATATGTTTCGGATCTATTTACTTGCTTTTGAAGGACATTTAAACGTTTATTTTCAAACTTACAGTGGCAAAAAAAGCAGTTCGTTCTATTCAATGTCTCTATGGGGTAAAGAT